GAGCATATTTTGTCCTGAGATACATAATAAAAGTTGATATGTACATCAAATTTTTAATGTATATATGATGCAAAAAATTTTTAATGAAAATGTAGTTTGGTCCAAACAAACATAATAAATCATTAAAAATGCTTTGTAGTTCAATCCTAACAAAGCTAACATATTTTCATTAAAAACTAACAAGTTTTGTTAGGCGTGTTAGATAATTTTAGGATAAAAAGTTTGATGATTCATCAAATTTTAACAAGGGTTTAAACAAAAAATTGTAGTTGCATTCACTCTTCGTAGAGTGTATTGTTGACTGTGATTAAGCGACAATTGATCAGTTTAGTTGAATCTCGTTTTAGGGGTTTGGCGAGAAAAAAATTTGACTAAACAGGAAAAATTGTTGTAAGGGGGGTAGGGGGGTTTGCCATAAAAAAAATGTATTTTATTTTAATTAAATTTTAATATATATGGTTAAATTTATTGTTGTGTTTAAATTATTTGTTCTAGAATATTTTTTGTTAAATTTTTTGTTTTTTTGTAATGAGCGTGGGACACGGGTAAGGGTGGGTAAAGGTTTGTGCTAGAAGGTTTTGGGAAAAATTTTTAAAAGTTTTGCTAGAATTTGTTAAAATTTTTGTGAACTTTTTCAGGGTTGATTTGTTGGTGTTAAAAAATATGTCTACCAAGCATTAAAAGAATAATACCATATAGGTAGCTTGCGCGAAGTCCATTGCACTGTTACTCCAGGCTAGAAACCGGATTGGTAGGAGCACTTTGAGATGTGATCTGAAGGGAGAGAGAAATAAAAAATACCAGCTGCCAGGAAAACCAGTTATGCTATGAGCAAGGGTACGAGGGTAACTAACCCATCAACCAGAGGCCTTGGAAAAGGTGAGAAAGTGGTGATGGAGGGTGGAATGGTCCTGACCTAACAACCAGAGGCCTTGGAAAAGGTGAGAAGGTGGTGCAACCTCAAGTTATGGACGTGATACTAGGGAGGGGTGCCTTACATACAAGGGTTGATGATTCTCACGTGAGAAGCCAGATCAATAGACAAACATGTATAAAATACACTGTCGTATTGAAGAGAACTGTTTCAAGTGATGTCTGAATGTAAGATTATGCAGGGTAGTGATCAATGGATATCCATGAGTTTATACAGTAATGCACGATATATATATAACGTTCTTAAATCAAATAAATAGGATATAATACCTAAATAATACTCGTATGGTATATAATAGTATGCACTTTAAACAGTTATGTATTATGTAATATATATAGTTAGTAGTATATATATGGATATTCATGGGGTAAATATATAATGCATAATTATACATATATATACTTATGTCTTATATATAGGATAATGTACATATAATTTTTCATGGGGTAATTCAGTTAATGCACTATATACATAATAGTATTTAAATCTGTAAAAATTACATTTGGGCGGGGGGGTGTGTGTTAAGGTGGCGGAAGTGGGAAGGATAAGATGCGGCGTTGTGTGGCAGGTATTAGGAGGTTAAAGTTGTGTTGTTTATTGAGGTTGGGATAAAAGCTGCAAACAAGCGACATGGTGTAGTAGGTGTTAGTGTAGTAGGTATTGGGAGGTTAAAGTTGAGTTATTTGTTGAATGTGTGGAGGCAAAAAAGCCGCATTGAGCGGCTTGGTATAATGGATATATGTGTAGTAGGTATTGGGAGGTTAAAGTTGAATGGTTTGTTGAATGTAATGGCAAAGTGTTTGATGTCGTAGGTATTGGGAGGTTAAAGTTGAATTATTTGTTGAATGTGTGATGGCAGTTTGTGTCGTAGGTATTGGGAGGTTAAAATTGAATGGTTTGTTAATGTGATGGCAAAGTGTTATGATGTCGTAGGTATTAGGAAGTTAAAGTTGAATGGTTTGTTGAATGTGTGATGGCAGTTTGTGTTGTAGGTATTGGGAGGTTAAAGTTTTGTGTAGTAGGTATTAGGAAGTTAAAGTTGAATGGTTTGTTTAATGTGTGATGGCAGTTTGTGTTGTAGGTATTGGGAGGTTAAAATTGAATGGTTTGTTAATGTGATGGCAAAGTGTTATGATGTCGTAGGTATTAGGAAGTTAAAGTTGAATGGTTTGTTAATGTAATGGCAAAGTGTTTGATGTCGTAGGTATTGGGAGGTTAAAGTTGAATTATTTGTTGAATGTGTGATGGCAGTTTGTGTTGTAGGTATTGGGAGGTTAAAGTTGAATTGTTTGTTGAATGTGTGATGGCAGTTTGTGTTGTAGGTATTGGGAGGTTAAAGTTGAATTGTTTGTTGAATGTGTGATGGCAGTTTGTGTTGTAGGTATTGGGAGGTTAAAGTTGAATTATTTGTTGAATGTGTGATGGCAGTTTGTGTTGTAGGTATTGGGAGGTTAAAGTTGAATGATTTGTTGAATGTGTGATGGCAGTTTGTGTCGTAGGTATTAGGAAGTTAAAGTTGAATGGTTTGTTAATGTGATGGCAAAGTGTTATGATGTCGTAGGTATTAGGAAGTTAAAGTTGAATAGTTTGTGAATGTGTGATGGCAGTTTGTGTTGTAGGTATTGGGAGGTTAAAGTTGAATTGTTTGTGAATGTGTGATGGCAGTTTGTGTTGTAGGTATTGGGAGGTTAAAGTTGAATGGTTTGTTAAATGATGGCAAAGTGTTTGATGTCGTAGGTATTAGGAGGTTAAAGTTGAATAGTTTGTGAATGTGTGATGGCAGTTTGTGTTGTAGGTATTGGGAGGTTAAAGTTGAATAGTTTGTTGAATGTGTGATGGCAGTTTGTGTTGTAGGTATTGGGAGGTTAAAGTTGAATTATTTGTTGAATGTGTGATGGCAGTTTGTGTTGTAGGTATTGGGAGGTTAAAGTTGAATTGTTTGTTGAATGTGTGATGGCTGTTTGTGTCGTAGGTATTAGGAGGTTAAAGTTGAATGGTTTGTTAATGTGATTGTTAATGTGATGGCAAAGTGTTTGATGTCGTAGGTATTGGGAGGTTAAAGTTGAATTATTTGTTGAATGTGTGATGGCAGTTTGTGTCGTAGGTATTAGGAAGTTAAAGTTGAACGGTTTGTGAATGTGTGATGGCAGTTTGTGTTGTAGGTATTGGGAGGTTAAAGTTGAATTATTTGTTGAATGTGTGGAGGCAGTTTGTGTAGTAGGTATTGGGAGGTTAAAGTTGAATTGTTTGTTGAATGTGTGTTGGCAGTTTGTGTTGTAGGTATTTGGAGGTTAAAGTTGAATTGTTTGTTGAATGTGTGATGGCAGTTTGTGTTGTAGGTATTGGGAGGTTAAAGTTGAATGATTTGTTGAATGTGTGATGGCAGTTTGTGTCGTAGGTATTAGGAAGTTAAAGTTGAATGGTTTGTTAATGTGATGGCAAAGTGTTATGATGTCGTAGGTATTGGGAGGTTAAAGTTGAATAGTTTGTGAATGTGTGATGGCAGTTTGTGTTGTAGGTATTGGGAGGTTAAAGTTGAATAGTTTGTGAATGTGTGATGGCAGTTTGTGTTGTAGGTATTGGGAGGTTAAAGTTGGGCAAAGTGTTATGATGTCGTAGGTATTAGGAAGTTAAAGTTGAATGGTTTGTTAATGATGGCAAAGTGTTTGATGTCGTAGGTATTGGGAGGTTAAAGTTGAATTATTTGTTGAATGTGTGATGGCAGTTTGTGTAGTAGGTATTGGGAGGTTAAAGTTGAATGATTTGTTGAATGTGTGGAGGCAGTTTGTGTCGTAGGTATTGGGAGGTTAAAGTTGAATTATTTGTTGAATGTGTGGAGGCAAAAAAGCCGCATTGAGCGGCTTGGTATAATGGATATATGTGTAGTAGGTATTGGGAGGTTAAAGTTGAATGATTTGTTGAATGTGTGATGGCAGTTTGTGTCGTAGGTATTGGGAGGTTAAAGTTGAATGGTTTGTTAATGTGATGGCAAAGTGTTATGATGTCGTAGGTATTAGGAAGTTAAAGTTGAATAGTTTGTGAATGTGTGATGGCAGTTTGTGTTGTAGGTATTGGGAGGTTAAAGTTGAATAGTTTGTGAATGTGTGATGGCAGTTTGTGTTGTAGGTATTGGGAGGTTAAAGTTGAGTTATTTGTTGAATGTGTGGAGGCAAAAAAGCCGCATTGAGCGGCTTGGTATAATGGATATATGTGTAGTAGGTATTAGGAGGTTAAAGTTGAACGGTTTGTTGAATGTGTGATGGCAGTTTGTGTCGTAGTATTGGGAGGTTAAAGTTGAATTATTTGTTGAATGTGTGATGGCAGTTTGTGTAGTAGGTATTGGGAGGTTAAAGTTGAGTTATTTGTTGAATGTGTGGAGGCAAAAAAGCCGCATTGAGCGGCTTGGTATAATGGATATATGTGTAGTAGGTATTGGGAGGTTAAAGTTGAATTATTTGTTGAATGTGTGATGGCAGTTTGTGTAGTAGGTATTGGGAGGTTAAAGTTGAACTATTTGTTGAATGTGTGATGGCAGTTTGTGTTGTAGGTATTGGGAGGTTAAAGTTGAATTTTGTGTTGTTGGTATTGGGAGGTTAAAGTTGAATTTTTTGTTGAATGTGTGATGGCTGTTTGTGTTGTAGGTATTGGGTGGTTTATGTTGAATTTTTTGTTGATGTGTGATGGCAGTTTGTGTAGTAGGTATTGGGAGGTTAAAGTTGAATGGTTTGTTGAATGTGTGGTGGCAGTTTGTGTTGTAGGTATTAGGAGGTTAAAGTTGAATTGTTTGTTGAATGTGTGATGGCAGTTTGTGTAGTAGGTATTGGGAGGTTAAAGTTGAATGGTTTGTTAATGTGTGATGGCAGTTTGTGTCGTAGGTATTAGGAAGTTAAAGTTGAATGGTTTGTTAATGTGATGGCAAAGTGTTTGATGTCGTAGGTATTGGGAGGTTAAAGTTGAGTTATTTGTTGAATGTGTGGAGGCAAAAAAGCCGCATTGAGCGGCTTGGTATAATGGATATATGTGTAGTAGGTATTGGGAGGTTAAAGTTGAGTTATTTGTTGAATGTGTGGAGGCAAAAAAGCCGCATTGAGCGGCTTGACAAAAGATAGTTTAGTAAAAATGCTAGTTTTGGGGGCTGGTGATGGGGGTTTATAATCCTCTCTTTTGATTGACCTAGGAGAGTATATCTCATTTTTGGCTTACAAGACCAAGGCTTTAGAGTTTAAGCTACTAGGGCGTAGTTATCATTTAAGTAGTTTATTTTCTATTATGGCAATGGTGGGTATAAAGAGAAGGAAGGTTAAAAAGTAAAATGTAGAAGCTAGTTGGCCAATGATAATGAATGGGTGTTCTACTGGTTGACCCCCGACTCAGGTTAAAATGACAATGTCTGAAATTAAAAGTCAGAAGAGTGCTTGAGATAGAGGGCGGTAGGATAAAGTGCGTTGTTTTGATAGGTGAATTAAGGGTATGATTAGTAAGACTAAAATTGAGAAGAGAAGGGCTAAAACACCGCCTAGTTTGTTAGGGATAGAACGAAGGATTGCGTAGGCAAAGAGGAAATACCACTCTGGTTTAATATGTGGGGGGGTAATTAGGGGGTTTGCAGGGGAGAAATTTTCTGGGTCTCCTAGGAGGTTAGGTGAAAAAAGAGTTAGTAGGAGGAGTGTTAGAAGTATGGTGAGAGCACCTAAAAGATCTTTGTAGGTGTAGTAAGGGTGGAATGGGATTTTGTCTGTGTTAGAGTTTAGGCCTGCTGGGTTGTTAGAGCCTGTTTCATGAAGAAATAATAGGTGGATTATTGAAGTGCCTATAATAATAAAGGGGAGTATAAAGTGAAGGGTAAAGAATCGAGTTAGGGTTGCGTTATCAATTGCGAATCCACCTCAAACTCACTCTACAAGGGTTGAGCCCACATAGGGTATTGCAGAGAGAAGGTTGGTAATGACGGTGGCCCCTCAAAAGGATATTTGTCCTCAGGGTAGGACGTAGCCTATGAAGGCTGTGGCTATTACTAAGAGGAGAAGAATAACTCCGATGTTTCAGGTTTCAGTGTAGGTGTAGGAGCCATAGTATAGACCACGTCCGATGTGGAGGTAAATGCAAATGAAGAACATGGATGCGCCATTTGCATGTAAATTACGGATTAGTCATCCGTGTTGAACATCTCGTTGGATGTGAGTAATAGATGAGAATGCAGATGTGATGTCTGCAGTGTAGTGTATGGCTAGAAAGAGGCCTGTGACGGTCTGGATAATGAGGCAAAGTCCTAGTAGTGAGCCAAAGTTTCATCAGGCAGAAATGTTTGATGGGGTTGGGAGATCAATGAAGGAGTAATTAATAATTTTGAGAATGGGGTGTTGTTTTCGTATGTTGAGTGTCATTAATTGATTGTTCTAGTAGTTGAGTACAACAGTGGTTTTTCAAGTCGCAGGTTTTGGTGGAAGGCCAAATTAGAATAATGATATACTTGGTAGAGTTTTTTGTGGTTAGTTTGGTTATCACTTTAGTTGGTGTAGCATCTAACCCGTCTCCCTATTTTGGAGCGGGAAGTTTAGTTGTTGGTGCTAGTTTAGGTTGTGGTATTTTAATTGTATTAGGAAGTTCTTTTGTGTCTCTTGTTTTACTATTAATCTATTTAGGTGGGATGTTAGTTGTTTTTGCTTATTCTGTTGCTTTGGCAGCGGACCCGTTTCCTGAGTCGTGGGGGGTTGTTGGGGCTTATTTTGGTGGGTATGTTGTGTTGGTTTTATTTTTAGTATTAGTGTTTGGTGAAGTTGAGTTTGTTAGTTTTGGGGTTAATGGGGCAGATTCAGAGGGGCTATCCGTTGTTCGTGTGGATTTAAGTGGTGTGTCATTATTATACAATATAGGGGGATGAGGCTTGTTAATTTGTGGTTGGGCATTGTTGTTAACACTGTTTGTTGTGTTAGAGTTAGCCCGTGGATTAATGCGGGGGGGTCTTCGTGCGGTTAGGTTCATAAGAATGTAACAAAGCATGCTGAGGTGATAATAAAAATTGAAAGATACAGTTTTATTAAGCCTTTTTGTGCTAGGGTGTTGGCTTTAACAGTAGGAAGGTTTAAGGAGACTAATCCCTTAGGCCCAGTTTTTTCTAATCATAGCAGGTCGTTAATATGAAGGGCTAAAGTTTGTCCCGTAAATAAGGAAGTAAGTGGAATTAGGCGGTGTAAGGTGGGGTTAAAGAAGCCTAGTTGGTTGGAGAAGTTGTGGTGTTTTGATTGTTTTGTGGTGTTAAGTCAGGTTGTTTTCTTTGCAATTTGTAGGGCGAATAGTGCTCCGATGACGGCAACGATTAGAGCAGATATTTTTATGGTAGTTGGTATAGTAGTAGGGGCTGGTTTTGTTGGTAGGATGGTGGCTATTAAGATTAGGCCTGTTAGAAGGCTTCCAATGGCGAGACGAATAAGAGGGTTGGTGAGGGTTGGAGGGGTGTCGTTTATGGTTGATATTGTTGTTCGTGGTACATTTAGTTGGACAAAGAAGGTTATTCGTATAGTATAGGTAGCGGTTAATATTGTTGCAAAGATTGTAAGTAGAAGGGCTCAGGCGTTCAAGTGGGAGTTGTTTATTGTTTCAATAATTGTATCTTTTGAATAAAAGCCCGATAAGAAGGGGGTTCCTGTGAGGGCGAGGTTTCCAATAGTTAAACAGGTGGCTGTAGTTGGTAGTATTTTTTGTATTCCGCCTATTTTTCGGATGTCTTGTTCGTTATTTAAGTTGTGGATGATTGCACCCGAGCATAAAAATAGTATGGCTTTAAAAAAGGCATGAGTAGAGATATGGAAAAAGGCTAGTTGGGGTTGGTTTAGGCCAATTGTTACTATTATTAGGCCAAGTTGGCTGGAAGTGGAGAAAGCAATAATTTTTTTAATGTCATTTTGTGTTAGGGCACAGAGGGCTGTGAATAGTGTAGTGAGGGCCCCTAGACAGAGGCAAATAGTTAGGGCTGTTTCGTTATTTTTTAGGAGGGGGTGGAGTCGGATCAGTAGGAATACACCAGCTACAACTATGGTGCTAGAGTGTAGGAGAGCTGAGACTGGTGTTGGGCCTTCTATGGCTGCTGGGAGTCATGGATGTAGTCCGAATTGGGCAGACTTGCCAGCAGAGGCGAGAATTAAACCAAAGAGAGGTAAAAGGGGTGGATTTTTTATTTGGATAGTTATTTCTTGGATGTTTCAGGTTGCCAAATATGTTGCGAGTCAGGCAAGTGCTAGTATTAATCCAATGTCCCCTACGCGATTGAAGATGATAGCTTGGAGAGCTGCGGTGTTTGCGTCAGGGCGAGCAAACCATCAGCCAATTAATATAAAGGATATGATTCCTACACTCTCTCACCCAACAAATAGTTGGAATATGTTGTTGGCTGTAGTTAATATTAGTATGGCTAATAAAAAAACTAATAGGTATTTAAAGAAGCGATTTATGTGGGGGTCTGATGATATATACCAGTTAGCAAACTCAAGGATAGATCATGTGACAAACAGGCTGATTGGGATGAATGTAAGGGAGTACATGTCTAGAACAAGGTTGACGTCAATATCTATGCCGGCAATATTTGTTCAGGTGAGGTTGGTTGTTGAGGCTTCTATACCAAAGTTTATGAAAATAGCTAAAGGAATAAGACTAATTTTGAATGCTAATTGTACGGCGGCTTTTGCGTAAAGCATGTTTCATCCTATTACAAGTGGAATGGGATTTATAGTTGTGAGAACTGGGTGTGTAAGGATAAACAGGACGGTTAATATGGTTGAATGTAGAAGGAGATCGTGCACGGTTACTTTTACTTGGAGTTGCGCCAAGGTTGTTGGTACCTAAAACCAATGGATTACTGCTTTCCTATAGAAGTAAGAGGTCTAAGGGTTTAATCTTAGCTATTTGAGTTAGCAGCTCTAATGGTTTATATACGCCTCTTGGTAAATAAGAAGATAACAGCTTCTGTTTCTAGAGTCACAGTCTAGTGTTTTGGGTAAACTATATTTACAGGCAAACAACCCTGAGATTAACGTTGGTTTTAGTATGAGAAGTCCTAGGGGAAGTAGATGTAGGATAAGGGTGAGGTGTTCTCGGGTGTGGGAGGGGGGAAGGAGACGATATTGAGTTGAAAGAGCTCCTCGTTGGGTTATTAGGAATATAAATAGGGAGTAAATGGCGGTAATTAGGGTTCCGATTCCGGTAATAATAATTGTAGGTGAGGATCAGTTAAATAGGGCAGCGATAATTAAAAGTTCGCCGACTAAATTAATTGATGGGGGTATTGCTATATTGGTCAAGTTGATGAGTAATCATCAGGTTGATATTAATGGAAGGGCAAGTTGTAGGCCCCGAACTAGAAGTAAAGTACGGGTATGTGTGCGCTCGTAATTCGTGTTTGCTAAGGTAAAGAGGGCTGAGGATGTTAGGCCATGTGCAACTATTAAAGTGACAGCTCCAGTTAAGGCTCATGGTGTTTGTAAAATGATTGCAGCAGTAACTAGGCCTATGTGACTTACAGAGGAGTAGGCAATAAGAGCTTTTAGGTCTGTTTGTCGTAGACAGATTGAGCTGGTTATAAGGATGCCTCATAGAGCTAAGATTATAATAGGGAAAACAAGTGTTGGTGGGTGTGGACTTAACACAGATGAGATGCGGATTAAGCCGTATCCTCCTAGTTTTAATAAGATTGCGGCTAAGACTATTGAGCCAGCAATAGGGGCTTCTACATGGGCTTTTGGGAGTCAGAGGTGTAAGCCATATAGGGGTAGTTTGACTATAAATGCTAGAAGACAGGCAAGTCAGAATATAGGGCTTGAGTTTGTTGGGAGTAGTTCTGGTTGTTCAAGGAAGAAAAACTCTATTGAAGTATGTAAATACTTATTGTTTAAATATAATAATGCAATTAATAGAGGTAAAGAGCTGGTTAGGGTGTAGAATAGGAAGTATAGACCCGCGTTCAACCGTTCGGCTTGACTACCTCAACGTGTAATAATAATTATGGTTGGAATTAAAGTCGTTTCAAATAAAATATAAAATATAATAAACTCTGAGGCGGCAAAGGTTATAATAAGAGTTGTTTGTAACAGTGTTAGTATTGTTAAAAACATGCGTTTTCGGTTTAATGGTTCAGTTTTTAGGTGGTTTTGGCTGGCTAAAATTATGAGTGGAAGTAACCAGCAAGAGAGGATAATAAGGGGCGCAGAGATTGGGTCAATGGTAAAATGGGGGGTTGTGTTAATAATTTTTAGGGTTAAGGGGTTATTAAATAGTGTAAGGCTGTAAAGGGATAATAATATTGAGTACCCGGTTAAGGTTGGGAGGAGAATTTTTGGGTTGAGTAGAAGGGCTGATGGAATTATGAAGGCTGTTGGGATAATGATTTTTAACATTTTAATAGGTTTAGGGTTTTTATGTGATCTGTTCCGTGTGTTCGGGAGGTGGCAACTAAGAGGGCAAGGCCTGTGCTAGCTTCGCAGGCGGATAATGCCAGGAGTAAAATTGGAAGGATAGTAATGGTTGGGGTGTTTGTGGAAGAGATAAAGACCGCTATTATTAGGTAAATAATTAGTATTATTCCTTCAATACAGATTAAAATGGATATGAGGTGGGTTCGGTGAAGGGATAGGCCTAATAGGCCTAATAGGAATGAAGTGTTTAATAAGAAGAAAATTGTTGACATGTTAGGGGTTCTGATATGGTCAGAATTTACTAAGTCGAAATTAGTGGTCTTAATTAGACTAACCCCTTATTCAGCTCAGTCTAGGCCGCCTTGTAATCATTCATAGATTAGGCCGGAGATTAAGAGAGCAATGATTGTTGATGTTCATAAGATAGTCGTAATAGGTTGTGGAAGGTTAATTGCTCATGGGGTTGGGAGTAAGAGGGCAATTTCTAGGTCGAAAAGAAGAAATAAAATGGCAACCAGAAAGAATCGGATGGAGAAGGGTAGTCGTGCTGAGCCAAGAGGGTCAAACCCACATTCGTAAGGGGAAAGTTTTTCTGCGTCTGGTAGTGTTTGTGGAAGTCAAAAACTAATAATTATAAGAAGAATTGAAATAAGCATGGTGATAGCTAATATAATTAAAAGGTTCATTACTTTTTCTCAGGTTTGTACTGAGGCTGGATGATTGGAAGTCATCTATAATTGTTATATTAAAAAAGTATGAGCCTCATCAGTAGATTGATACGTACAAGAAAAGTCATACGACATCTACAAAGTGTCAATATCAGGCAGCCGCTTCAAATCCAAAGTGGTGGTTTGTTGTGAAGTGGTGTAGTGTGTGCCGAATGAGGCAAGTGAGGAGGAAGGCTGATCCAATGATTACGTGGAGGCCGTGGAACCCAGTGGCTATAAAGAATGTGGCGCCATAGACGCTATCTGAGATTGTGAAGGGGGTTTCGTAATATTCATTGGCTTGGAGGGCTGTAAAGTACAGTCCGAGTATGACTGTTAAAGTTAGTGCTTGAATGGTGTCTTTTCGTTTGCCGGTTATTAGGGCGTGATGTGCTCATGTAACTGTTACTCCGGAGGCAAGCAGGACAGCAGTATTTAAGAGTGGAACTTCAAAGGCGTTTAAGGGCTGGATTCCGGTTGGGGGTCACTGATTTCCTAGTTCTGGGGTTGGGGCTAGGCTTGAATGATAAAAGGCCCAGAAAAAGCCAGTAAAGAATAGGACTTCTGAGGTGATAAATAGGATTATACCATATCGTAGGCCTTTTTGTACAGGTGTTGTATGATGTCCTTGATATGTTCCCTCACGGATGACATCTCGTCATCATTGTTGTATTGTGAGTAGTAGAATAAGCAGGCCTAAGTATATAAGATTTATATTGTTGAAGTGAAATCAGGCTGCTAGGCCGGAGGTTATTAGTAATGCTGCAATGGCCCCTGTTAAGGGCCATGGGCTGGGGTCTACTATGTGGAATGGGTGTGCTTGGTGGGTCATTAGATATTTTCTTGTAGGTAGAGTGTTAAAAGTAGAACAAAGACGTATGCTTGGATTAGGGCAACAGCTATTTCTAAGCATAATAGTAAAATTAGTATAATTATGGTTATTATTGCGGTGGTGGTTATCGTGTTTATTAGGGCGAGCACTGCTGTTGAGGTAAGTTGGATTAGTAGGTGTCCGGCTGTTAGGTTGGCTGTTAGCCGTACGCCTAGGGCAATTGGGCGGATAAGTAAGCTAGCTGTTTCGATTAAAATTAATATAGGAATTAATAAGATGGGTGTACCCTCTGGTAAGAGATGGCCTAATGAGGCTGTGGGTTGATTTCGCAGTCCGATTAAAACTGTTATTAGTCAAGCTGGTACAGCAAGAGCCATATTTATTGAGAGTTGGGTAGTAGGGGTAAAAGTATATGGCAGCAGGCCTAGGGTGTTAAATAATATAAGTATTAGTATTAGTGTAATAAAGGTACTTGCTCATTTGTGTCCTGCGATATTAATGGGTAATATTATTTGTTTTGTAATATAAATAAGAAATGAGGATTGTACAGTTGAATATCGATTTTGGATAAGGCGGTTGGTTGTGAATCAGAGTATTAGTGGAAAAAATAGAGCTAGAATAATTAAAGGTACTCCTAGGAGGTTTGGGATGCAGAATTGATCAAAGAAACTTAGAATCATGGTCAGGTTCAGAAGTGTTTATTAAGTTGTTTAATATAGTGTGGGGTTGGGAGGTGTGGGTTATTGTTTAGGGTTTTTGTGAACAGCATAATAAGAGTGAGTCAGGTTAATAAAAAGATCAAAAATCAGGGGTTTGGGTTAAGTTGAGGCATACCACTAAGGGAAGCGGGTTTCCCTCTCTAGCTTAAAAGGCTAGTGCTGTGTGTTAGCTTCTTAGTGATGCAATCATTATTGTTTTAGACCAGGCTTCGAAGTATTTTAAGGGTACGGATTCAACTACGATAGGTATAAAACTATGGTTTGATCCGCAAATTTCTGAGCACTGACCATAGAATAGGCCTGGATGAGATATAACTATAGTTGTTTGGTTTAACCGCCCTGGGACGGCGTCCGTTTTAATTCCAAGTGCAGGGATTGCCCATGAGTGTAGGACATCTTCTGCTGAGATTAGGACTCGGATAGGGGATTCTATAGGAACTACAACTCGATGGTCTACTTCTAGTAGGCGGAAGTTTCCAGGAGATAGGTCGGATGTTGGGACCATATATGAGTCAAATAGTAGGTTTTCATAGTCTGTATATTCGTAGCTTCAGTATCATTGATGGCCAATGGCTTTAATGGTTAAATGTGGATTGTTAACTTCGTCTATTAGGTAGAGAATTTGGAGAGAGGGGAGTGCAATTAAGATTAAGATAATTGCGGGAAGAATAGTTCACACTATTTCTACTTCTTGGGCGTCTATGGTGTTGGTGTGTGTGAGTTTTGTTGTTAACATAAGACTAATAATATAAAGTACTAAAGCACTAATTAGAAAGACGATTATTAGTGCATGATCGTGGAAATGAAGAAGCTCTTCTATGATGGGGGAGGCTGCATTTTGGAAGCCTAGTTGTGTTGGGTGTGCCATTAAGGTTCACAGGTTTAATAACCTATAATTTAGCGCTGACAGAGCTATGTAATTTGTTTACTAGAACCCTATAAGGGGAGAAACACAGGAGGTTGTGTGGCTGGCTTGAAACTAGTTAGAGGTGGTTCGAGTCCTCCCTCCCTTGAGGTTTGTACATATGTAGGTTCTTCATAAGTGTGATATGGGGGCGGGCAACCATGAAGTCACTCTAGGTTTGTATCTGTTAGTTCTAGGGCTAGCACTTCGCGTTTAGCTGATAATGCCTCCCAAATGATAAATATTAAAATTACCACAGCTGTTAATGAAATTAAAGAGCCAATTGAGGAGATAGTATTTCAAAGGGTATATGCATCTGGATAGTCTGAGTAGCGTCGAGGCATGCCCGCTAGTCCAAGGAAGTGTTGTGGAAAGAATGTTATGTTAACCCCTGTAAACATTACGCCAAATTGAATCTTGGTTCACGAGGTGTGTAGAGTGTAGCCTGTAAAAAGTGGAAATCAGTGAACAAATCCGGCCATAATTGCAAATACAGCTCCTATTGATAGGACGTAGTGAAAGTGGGCAACTACATAGTAGGTGTCATGAAGAACAATATCTAACGAGGAGTTAGCTAAGATAATACCAGTAAGACCGCCAACTGTAAATAGAAAAATAAAACCCAGAGCCCACAGTATAGCAGCGTCTCATTTAATAGTTCCTCCATGGAGGGTTGCAAGTCAGCTAAAGACTTTTACTCCGGTGGGAATAGCAATAATTATTGTGGCTGAGGTAAAATAGGCACGGGTGTCAACGTCTATTCCAACTGTAAACATGTGGTGGGCTCATACAATAAAGCCTAGGAAACCAATGGATATTATGGCTCAGACCATTCCTATGTAGCCAAAGGGTTCCTTTTTTCCCGCATAGTAGGTAACGATGTGGGAGATTATACCAAAGCCAGGGAGAATAAGGATATATACTTCTGGGTGACCAAAGAATCAGAATAGGTGTTGGTAGAGAATTGGGTCTCCTCCCCCTGCTGGGTCAAAAAAAGAGGTGTTTAAGTTTCGGTCGGTAAGCAGTATTGTAATTCCTGCAGCTAAGACAGGGAGCGAGAGGAGGAGGAGGACAGCTGTAATTAGGACGGACCAGACGAATAAAGGGGTTTGATATTGGGCCATATTCGGGGGTTTTATGTTAATGCAGGTAGTAATAAAGTTGATTGCGCCTAAAATTGAGGAAACCCCGGCCAGGTGAAGTGAAAAGATTGTTAGGTCTACAGATGCTCCTGCGTGAGCTAAGTTTCCGGCTAATGGGGGGTATACAGTTCAGCCGGTACCAGCACCGGCTTCAATACCCGAAGATGATAAAAGTAGAAGTAGGGAGGGAGGGAGTAATCAGAAGCTCATGTTGTTTATTCGAGGAAATGCCATGTCTGGGGCGCCAATTATCAGTGGAATTAACCAGTTCCCAAATCCGCCAATTATTACAGGTATAACTAAAAAGAAAATTATAACAAAGGCATGGGCTGTAACAACAACATTATAAACTTGGTCATCTCCAAGAAGGGTGCCTGGTTGACTTAATTCTGTTCGAATGAGAAGGCTGAGGGCTGTGCCGACTATGCCGGCTCAAGCACCAAATAATAAATATAAGGTGCCGATATCTTTATGGTTTGTTGAGAATAGTCAACGAACTAATGACACAGGTAGGATGGTCGAAGGATTAGGCGGGGGGCTGTAAACCCCTAAATGGGGGTTTAATTCCCCCTCCTATCAGATAGAGTTCCGTGGTGTTTTACGCCAAAATGCAAGTTTGGAGAAGCACTTTAAAGGTGCCGGGGCTTCCCCCGTTTTTTTTCTAACGGGGGAAGTAGACGGATGGAAGCCCGCTGGGTTGGGTTTTTAGCTGTTAACTAAAGTTTCGCAGGATCGAGGCCTGCCTATCTAGTTAGGCCTTAGCTTAATTAAAGTGTTTGATTTGCATTCAGGAGATGTATATTAAAATTATACAGGTCTTAGGCAGAAGCTAGGGGGTTTGAGACCCTGTTTGGAGCTTTGAAGGCTTCTGGTTTGATGAAGTAACCTAAGCTTCTAGGCATAAATTAGTGGTGTGATAGGGATTAGGAGGAGCATTGTAATGGTTGTAGAGGTTAGGTAGATTGGTTTTGAGGGCTTAAATCGTCATTTTATTGTATTAGTAGTTGTGCTTGGAGTGGTGGTTAGTGTTGTAACATAGGTTAGGCGTATGTAAAACATTAGACTTAGAAGTGAAGTAAGAGCGAGTGTGGTAGCTAAAGGGATGAGGTGATTACTTGTTAGTTCTTGTAAGATTAATCATTTAGGTAGGAAGCCAATTAATGGGGGAAGTCCGCCTAATGCTATGAGGGTGATAAGTGCAGTTGAGGAGAGTGTTGGGGAGGTTGTTCATATTGTTCCTAGGTCTTTAGTAGTTTTTGCTGTTAAAGTAGTAAGAACTAGAAATATTGAGGTGGTTATTAATAGATATGTTGAGAGAGTGAGAATAAGGAGTTTTTGGGATATAGTTGTGATAGTGGCTATTCATCCTAGATGTCCGATTGATGAAAAGGCTATAATTTTTCGTAGCTGTGTTTGATTTAGTCCGGATCATCCCCCAACTAAGGTAGAAAGGATAGCTAAGATAAATAAAAGTGTGGTTGGAAGTTGATTAGTAGTTAAATATAATAGCGAGATTGGTGGTAGTTTTTGTCATGTTGCAACAATTAAGGCAGTTGTAATGTCAGTGCCTTGTATAACTTCTGGGAGTCAGAAGTGTATTGGAACTAGGCCAAGTTTTATTGCAAGGGCAATGGTTAGTATAATGGGTGTTGGGAATATGGTGAGTTGGGTAATGTCCCAGGTCCCGGTGTGTCAAGCATTAATGGTGCTTGAGAGTAAAATAATAGATGAGGCTGTTGCTTGAATAATAAAGTATTTTGTTGCGGCTTCAGTGGCTCGTGGGTGGTGTTGTTTGGCTAGGATTGGGATAATAGCTAAAGTATTTAGTTCTAATCCAACTCAGGCTAGAAATCAATGGTAGCTAGCAGCAGTAATAATTGTTCCAAGGGCAAGGTTGGAGATTAAGATAGATAGGATGTAGGGGTTCATTAGTAAAGGAAGGATTTGACCAACATGTTTGGGGTATGGGCCCAAGAGCTTAATTAGCTGACTTTACTAGAAGATAGTATAGTGGGAGTGCAGAGGGTTTTGGAGTCTCAGGTGTGGGTTCGAATCCCATTCTTCTAAAGGAGGTGAGGGAGTATGAGTCCCTGTAGTTTACTCTATCAAAGTAACCCTTAAATTCTCGGGCACACATCCTGGTGAAATTAATTTAGTGGTGGGAGTCCTGATAGGGAGACTGGAAGTGAAATATATCATAGGTATAGTGCTAGTGTAGCGGGTAAAAATTGTTTTCACAAGAGGTGTATTAGTTGGTCGTAGCGGAATCGTGGATATGAGGCTCGAGCTCATAAAAATAGTATGGTTAATAGGACTATTTTTGTTATTAAATTAATTGTAAATAGTTCTGTTTGTGTAGTTATAGTTGGACTAAAGAATAAGATGCATGAGAGTGTGTTTATTATTAAGATATTTATATATTCAGCTAGGAAAAACAGTGCGAATGGTCCGGCTGCATATTCGACATTAAAACCTGAGACAAGCTCAGATTCACCTTCAGTCAAATCAAATGGTGCACGGTTTGTTTCTGCTAGGGTGGATACAAATCATATTATTGCGAGAGGCCATGTTGATAAAATTAATCAGGTGTGCTCTTGTGTAGTAATGAAGGTGTGTATTGTGAAGGCACCTGTTAATATAATAATTGAAAGTAGAATAATGCCCAGGGTTACTTCATATGAAATAGTTTGTGCGATGGCTCGTAGGGCCCCTATTAGGGCATATTTTGAGTTGGATGCTCATCCTGATCATAAAATTGTATATACCATTATACTCGATAAGGCTAATAGAAGAAGGAGGCCTAGGTTTATGTCTGCTAGGGGGTGGGGTATAGGTATGGGAGTTCATATTAGGAGGGCTAGTAGGAGGGCTAGAGTTGGGGCTAAAATAAATAGTACAGGGGATGCATGTGTTGGGCGGATTGGTTCTTTAATAAACAGTTTAACTCCGTCAGCAATGGGTTGTAGGATTCCGAATGGTCCTACTATGTTTGGGCCTTTTCGTAGTTGCATGTAGCCTAAAACTTTTCGTTCTAGGAGGGTTAAAAATGCTACGGCAATGAGAATGGGGATGATGTATGCAGTTGGGTTAATAAAATAGCATATAAGTTTATGCATTATTAAGAAGAGAATTTGCTTCTCTGTAGAAAGATTTTAGGTCTTTTGCATTACTTGACTCTGCCACCTTAATAAACCTGATTTTGGTCAAAGGGGGTAGGTATGTTTACTACTTTAGGATTTCTCAGTAGTTTTAGTTAGGACATTCTTTTGGTATAGGTCCTACTATCTTGGTCCTTTCGTACTAAAGGTAGTGCTCCATAGATAGAAACCGACCTGGATTTCTCCGGTCTGAACTCAGATCACGTAGGACTTTAATCGTTGAACAAACGAACCTTTAATGGCGGCTGCACCATTGGGGTGTCCTGATCCAACATCGAGGTCGTAAACCCCCCTGTCGATAGGGACTCTAGAAGGGGATAGCGCTGTTATCCCTGGGGTAACTTGGTTCACTGGTCAGACAAACATAGGGTTGATTGCTGGGTCTTTTGTAGTTTTTGGCTTGTTGTTCTTAATTTTATTGGTTTAACATGTTTTGGAGGGTTTTTTGTACTCCAAAGTCGCCCCAACTAAAAACCCAAGGAAACATTGTTTGATGAACTTGGTTTTGAAGCTCCACAGGGTCTTCTCGTCTTATGTGTTTATTCCAGCTTTTGTACTGGAAAATCAATTTCATTGACCAACCCACAAGAGACAGTTTAGTCCTCATTTAGCCATTCATTCCAGTCCCTATTTAAGGGACAAGTGATTATGCTACCTTTGCACGGTTAGGATACCGCGGCCGTTTAAAGAGTCACTGGGCAGGCGAGACCTTTAATACTTGTGGGGCTAAAGGCTATGTTTTTGGTAAACAGTTGGGACTAAGTTTTGCCGAGTTCCTTTTGTGGGGTTTTGTCTTTCTTTTTTGCACGCCTGTGTGGGGGTAACAAGTTTTTAGTAACATTAGGGCTTGATGGAGTATGTGTTTATTTGGTTTGTTAATTGTCAGTAGTTTTTCTAATCTGACTTAAAGGGGTGCAGAGAGAAATGAGTATTTCTTATTACTAATTTTAGCATTGGTGTTTCTATAGTAGTATAGAATGACTCGTTGTAAGTTAGGAGGGTTATTAAGTTATTGAAATTGTTTAGTAAGTATGCTATAACGCGATTTTTGGTGGCTGCTTTGAAGCCTACAAATAAAAAATGGGGGGGGTCTCTCATTTCGGGCTGTATTCCGGTTCAATGGGGCTGTACCCCCATTGATTTTCTTTAGGTTTAACAGGAAGAGTTTTATTAAATGGGGCTCATAAATGCCTAAAGTTGAACTTAAATTCTTTTGTTGAGTAGCCAGCTATCACCAAGCTCGGTTGGCTTTTTGCCTCTATTTTTAAGTCTTCCCACCCTTTTGCTACAGGGATGGGTGCGCTCTGGGGGTTGGTAGCTGCTTAAAAATAGCTCGTTTGGTTTCGGGGGAGCAGGCTAAAGGTTCTCTTTGTCTGGAAGGTTTTGCTAGACCATGATGCAGGAGGTACGGGGGTATATCTCTGCTGTGCTGTGCTTAAATTTTTTCATTATTCTTTCATTGTTCCCTTGCGGTACTTGAGGGGCCGGTTGTTGGTGTTTAATCTCATTTACTGGCCGGGTTAAATGTTTTGATTGAGGGTTGGTGGGGTTTTGAGTGTTAGGTCGGCTTAGTTTTTGGGCTCAAAAAGACCGAAGTTAATACGGCATTTCCTGGTTGTAAGCCAGGTGCTTTTATAAGCTACTTTTTGTTAATCCAAGCACACCTTCCGGTACGCTTACCATGTTACGACTTACCTCCTCTAATTTAACTTTTGTTGGTTTATAAAGGGTGGAGTTTGGTTAGTTGAGGAGGGTGACGGGCGGTGTGTACGCGTCCCAGAGCGTTGTTAAAATAAACACTCTTGTTTATTTTACTACTAAATTCACCTTCATATACTGTTTCATAGTATTTTTCGTATTTTTTATAATAAAAAATGTAGCCAATCTCTTCCACAACATTTGCTACACCTTGACCTGACGTATTAGCGATAGGGCTATTGTGTCTACTATTAGACTTTCATAGGGTAGGCTGATCGACGGCGGTATATAGGCTGAGGAATGCTAGTTGGGGTTGGGTGGAGCGGGGAGTATCGATTATAGGACAGGCTCCTCTAGGTCGGTATGGGACACCGTCAAGTCCTTTGAGTTTCAAGTTTTTCACTTGTAGTTCTCTGGCGGAAAGATTGTATAATACTATCAATGTTAAGGGCTTAGCATAGTAGGGTATCTAATCCTAGTTTGTTTCTAAGCTTTCGTGTGGTCAAGAATATAACATTAAAAATATATGTCTTGGTTTTCCTTTAATATCTAAGTGTTTTACAACTAGGTTATAGGTTTAGATATTTATAGTGTTATGAAATCTCTAGTCACATTTTACGCCGTTAGCCGTTATTTTGGGCCTTTCGTATAACCGCGGTGGCTGGCACGAAATTGACCAGCCCTAATATATTATAGTTGGGTCAAGTTTTCACTCATAGCCCAATGTTTATTACTGCTGATAAACCCGTGGGGGTGTGGCGTAGCAAGGCGTCATGGGCTTGATAGTAGTGCCTGATGCCGGCTCCAACGCGTCTTTTAAGGGGTTATGGGCATTTTCACTGGTGTGTTGAGGCTTGCATGTATAATCTTAATAAAAAAGAACGGTTAGCTCAGGACCAAAACTGTTGTCTGCGGAGGTTTTTCTGTTCCTCATCTCAGCATCTTCAGTGCCGCGCTTTATAAAAATAAGCTACAACGAC